TTATAAAATTATTTATAAAAATGTTCTAATATCTATTCAAATTAATTGAAATTTCATTTTAAATCCTTTTATTCGCGAGGAGCTGGATGAGAAGAAACTCTCACATCCAGTTCTGTAGTAGAGATGGAATTCCGAAACAACCATCAACTATAACCCCAAAAGAACTAGATTCCGTAAACAACATAGAGGAAGAATGAAGGGAAGATCTTATCGAGGTAATCATATTTGTTTCGGTAAATATGCTCTTCAGGCACTTGAACCTGCTTGGATCACATCTAGACAAATCGAAGCAGGTCGACGAGCAATGACACGAAATGCACGCCGTGGTGGAAAAATGTGGGTCCGTATATTTCCAGACAAACCAGTTACAGTAAGACCGGCTGAAACACGTATGGGTTCGGGGAAAGGATCCCCTGAATATTGGGTAGCTGTTGTTAAACCGGGGCGAATACTATATGAAATGGGTGGAGTAACCGAAAATAGAGCCAGAAGGGCTATTTTACTAGCAGCATCCAAAATGCCTATACGAACTCAATTTATTATTTCGGGATAAAAATGTAGAACCGACAGAAATGAGTCTTGGGGATGAAACAAAACCGCAGGTTTCTTTTTTTGGATAAACAATATTTCTTTTATTTTCTTTATCCTTTGCATTGGAAGAATAGACTAAAAAATTGATATGATTCAACATCAGACCCATTTAAATGTAGCGGATAACAGCGGGGCTCGAGAATTGATGTGTATTCGAATCATAGGAGCTAGTAATCGTCGCTATGCTTATATTGGTGACGTTATTGTTGCTGTGATCAAAGAAGCAGTCCCAAAAATGCGCCTAGAAAAATCAGAAATAGTCAGAGCTGTAATTGTCCGTACCTGTAAAGAACTTAAACGTGACAGCGGTATGATAATACGATATGATGACAATGCTGCAGTTGTGATTGATCAAAAAGGAAATCCAAAAGGAAGTCGAATTATTGGTGCAATCCCCGAGGAATTGAAAGAATTCAATTTTACTAAAATAGTTTCATTAGCTCCCGAAGTATTATAAAAAAAAAATGAGATCGTGATATCTTTGGGGTATTTGAAAGAAATAGATTAAGAACTAGATTAATTCGTAGATTGTGTCTCACGCATATACCTTGAAAAATTCATATTCATAAACCAATAAAAAAAAAAAGAAAAACATGTTAATTATATCAGGCACCAATAATTTTAGTTCATGATGGGTACAGACACTATTGCTGAGATAATAACCTCTATACGAAATGCGGATATGGCTAGAAAAAGAGTTGTTCGCATAACATCTACTAATATTACCGAAAATATTGTTAAAATACTTTTCCAAGAAGGTTTTATCGAAAACGTCAGAAAACATCGAGAAAAAAACAAATATTTTTTGGTTGTAACCCTGCGACATAGAAGGAATACGAAAAGACCCTATAGAAATTTTTTAAATTTAAAACGGATCAGTCGACCCAGTCGACGAATCTATTCTTACTCTCAAGAAATTCCTAGAATTTTAGGTGGGACGGGGATTGTAATTCTTTCTACTTCCCGAGGTATAATGACAGACCGGGAGGCTCGACTAGAAGGGATTGGCGGAGAAATTTTGTGTTATATATGGTAATCATTTTAATATATGGGGATAATTTAATATATGGGAACTGATCTTTTTACTATAGGGGATATAGTAACCTTTTTACTATATGATGGGATTAAAAACCTCTTCCTATTTCTAAAAAAGAAAAAGAAAGAGGATGAGTTGTCTAATATCGTTTCTCCTGCATTAGTTGATACTTCAAGGGGGTCTGGAATGACAGAACAAAAATGGATTCACGAAGGTTTAATTACTGAATCGCTTTCCAATGGGATGTTCCGGGTTCGGTTAGATAATGAAGATCTGGTTCTAGGTTATGTTTCAGGAAAGATGCGGCGTAAGTCTATACAGATACTGCCAGGAGATAAAGTCAAAATTGAAGTAAGTGTTTATGATTCAACCAGAGGACGTATAATTTCTCGACTCGACAACGACAACAAAAACAAAAACAAGGATTCGAAAGATTAGCTGCTTTTTATTCAATACGATTCGAGATGCAAAATTTCAAGAAACTTATTTTCTACCAAGAAGTAGATTCAGAATTAAGATAAGGAATGACAAATATGAAAATAAGAGCTTCCATTCGTAAAATTTGTCAAAAATGTCGACTAATCCGTAGGCGGGGGCGCCTTAGAATAATTTGTTCCAACCCGAGACATAAACAAAGACAAGTATAATCAGACACGCTAAAGGGCTCAATGTACAAATAAGGAATCTGTTTTGACATGAAATGGATATATCCATATATTTCTGACTCATATTTATGAGATGATACAATATGGCAAAAGCTATACCGAGAACTGGTTCACGTAGGAATGTACGTATTGGTTCACGCAGGAATGTACGTGTTGGTTTACGCAGGAATCGTATTAGTTTCCGTAAGATTGTACGTAGAATATCAAA